GTATCCACCGTACGCCCTTAGTTTTTTGAACCTTGCCGCTCAAGGCCGTCTTAAGGAGCTACTAATATTCAAGACATGAAAGCATCTTATCAACGTCCATGAACGATAAAATAAATCATAGATAAACTGCCGATTATGACTGATCTGCTCCGCAGAATCATCACGGGGTGGAGATAAGCGGACTCGAACCGCTGGCATCCGCCACAGGGTCAACCACTGTCTATTGAACCCTCTTGATTAAGTCTACCATAGAAGGTCAACAATCGACAATAGCCTTCCCCCCGAACACAGCTCACAATTTTCATTGTACTGTGCTCTCCAAAGAGCAACTCCTCCCAAAAGCAATGTTGCCCCTAGGAATTCTTGAAGTTCTTAAGAATTCAAACTCCGGAAGAACCAGAAACAAAAAGCTCTTCTTTTTTCCACCGACTCTTTGGTCTTATCTTAAAAAGATTGCCCTTCTCCGACCCTTCCTGCCCAATCAGAAGGGGCAGCTAATGCGTTCCACTTCTAAAATCAGGGTTTGTGGTCGGTCTGTGACCCCTGGATGACGAAAGCATCCTTGGAGTGATCTCGTAGTTCCTACGGGGTGGAGATGATGGGGTCGGTCCATGGCATGACTTTTCCTTCTGCCCCCGTTTTTTTGGGCTAAAAAGGGTTGAAGGGAGATAGTACATCAAGTTGTTCGCAAGGGCCAACTTGATCCTCTTCCCCGAGGATCCTATAAGAAAGATCCCTAGGAGAGCCGCCAACTCCAACTATGGACCATGTACGATCCATACTAGATCTAACCAACTACCCACCCTACCTTCTCTACGTTCTTGACAGTCTATCCTCGTCTTAATAGAGTTTTTTAGTGGCATGTTACGGTCCTTTCTCCCATTACTGATAAAAAGTGAGCCACTGGTTCAGGTAAAAATACTATCATTACCGCCTAAACAATCAGACATCCAACCCGTAATCGCAACGACCCGATTGCAAGAGCGGAGCTCTACCAACTGAGCTATATCCCCGTAGATATCAAATGAAGCAGACAACAATCCTACTACATAGCGCATTAATGGGTGTACTACATAGCGCATAATGGGTGGGCTATCCTGGGCTTGAACCAGAGACCTCGCCCGTGAAGTAAATAATCGCACCTATGATTCGATGAGAATAAGTTCTCTCTTCATTCAGGAGCGACTCATCCTTCCCGAACACAGCATACAATTTTCCGCTGTACTGCGCTCTCCAAGTGTACTTGCTCTCCTTCCTTTTTCTTCACCAACGGCAAGAAAAGAAGTCAAAATTTGGATGAGAAGAGAAAAGGAGGTATTAATAAGATCCTCCTAACCCAATCCCAGACACTCCAAGATCCTTTTTCGATCCTGCTTTTCTCATCGTTTATTAGGAGACGAATAACGATTTCCTAATCTACTGATCCGGAAATTGTTCATAGTAATTGAACGAGTCGAAGACCGAGCAAGTATTTAACTATCCATATAGGTTTAGAAAGAAAAAGTCTCTCGGCCGGACCTATACTTACTATATTTCCCGCATCCCACGCAAAGAAAAAAGCATGAATTCGAATGATATGATCCCTCCGTCACCCTAGAATAAAAAGTGATCTCGTAGTTCTTGGTCTGTGAAGATGTGTTGTTAGGTGTTTTTTTACACATTTAGGCTTAATAATAAGAACTTCAGCCTGTGCTCGAGAGATAGCCTTCCATACACTGATAAGGTATGCATGGATTCTCGAAAAAAGGTAGCCAAAATACATGGCTGCCCAGGACCGCCCAGATCCCACGAATGAATAGAAAATTTGATCTACATTCGATCTCACCTTAATCACCTCATCTATCCTCCTGCTAAAAAAAAGTCAGTTTTCAACCCTGGTTCGAACAGAAGGAGTACGCCATGCTAATGTGCCTTAGATGATCCACATCTCTGGGTCAGGCGTTGATGAGCACATTGAACTATCCATGTGGCTGATAGCCTTCACAGCCCAGGCACAACGACGCAGTTATCAGGGGCGCGCTCTACCACTGAGCTAATAGCCCAGTAGGCCCCCCCAGTAGTAGGGGATGCCTGCCAAAAGCAAGATAAATCCTCTTGCTCACTTGCTTGCCTTTTGTTTTTTGAGACCTTCTTTTTGTATGTGTTCGTGTTTTATTAATTGCTATAATTCTAAAAAAATGAAACTGAACTCACGAATGCCATAAGCTTCTTAAATAAATAACATAAGCTTCTTAAAAAAAGAAAGAAAACAATGCCTTTAATAAAGAAGTCACCAATGCCATAAGCTTCTTAAATAAAGAAGTCACCAATGACATAAGCCAATTCAATAAAGAAACCAATGCCATAAGCAATTGAAATAAAGAAGTAACCAATGCCATAAGCTTCTTAAATAAAGAAGTCACCAATGACATAAGCCAATTCAATAAAGAAACCAATGCCATAAGCAATTGAAATACATTTTTCAATAATTGAAATAGAATTTTGAAAAGGTTCATTAATA